CAGTTATTGTGGTTAAATAATTTTTTCGTTTTTTTAAATAGGGCAGTATATGAATAAGGGAGAAACTCCATGAAAGAAAAATTAATGATTCATATAAATCACTTAGTGGGAAATGGCCCGAATAAATCCAACGAGTGATTAATAATCCTGTTAGACATAAAAAAGTAGCTAGCATCCCCTTTTCTGACGAATCATATGGTTTTATGATTTCATTGCCCAATAAGGTTATTAAATGAATTGTAATCACAATTGAAACAATAGAAAAGGAAATATGAGTTAATATATGCTCTAAAGTTGAAAATATCATAAAAAAGAAAAAAGGTGGGGATCCCCCATATTAATATTAATTATTGGGAATTTAATTTATTTTTATTATAGGATCTATTGGATCTCGTTTAGAAGATGGCATGCCGCCACTCGGACTCGAACCGAGATGCTCTAGCACTGCTTCCTAAGAGCAGCGTGTCTACCGATTTCACCATAGCGGCTTGCTCGAATTCATAATAGCCTATTTATATTCAATAGTCGAGATTGAACAAGTCAATTCAATCAAATATGTTTTTTTAGTAAAAATTAAATTGATAAAAAAAATGAGTTCAAAAGTCAATTTGAAGATTCATTAGTTTCATTTATTTTCCTTTAAGTGTCCAATCTTAGGGCTTTTTACGTAGTTTATGCGATTCTAAAATCGAACTCTTGCAGCTATAGAAATCTCTCTCTAGAATAAAAAGAATAAAAAAACTTTTTTCCTTTTTTACGCTTATTGTCATGTCATTATTTCTGGTTTATCTGATTTCATAATCATAAATTTGAAACAAAAAAGAATTTTTCTCAATGAATCTAAAACTATTTTGTATTTGGAGTACTGCAAATTGACACTTGTACATAATATAATAATATCTCAACAATCAAGTTCTTTTATTGATTCTTTTATTGATGATCTGAAAATTGGAGATATATGGTAAATCCATTACATATGGTAAATGCAATAAATTAAGAAGTTAGTTTTTAACATGGAATCCATTAGTTTCAACAATCTGCCCTTCCCGAAAAAGATAAAAAATTTTATTTATTGGAATTGTAAAGGTCGATGGGGAAAAAAAGACTCCCCACCACCAAAATATGAGTGAAAACATAAAAAAAAAAATAAAAAATTGTATTTATTTTTTTATTTAGATTTTTAGATTTAGAATTCAGAAAATAGAAGAATTATTCTTTTAGACATAACATTAAGATTCTATTTCATATTAATATGAACTTTGATTTTATATTAACAAATTACTGATCCAATTTTTTGAATCAAATGCATTTCGATTATTCCAATATTTTAGGACTTATTTGTTTGTCGTACAAAAAAACTTTTTGAATTCCCGGTAGAAAGAGATTTCCCTAATGACAAAGCTTTTAACGACGCCCAATATCCTTTCATTTTCCAAATATTTTTACGAATACGCTTTTTTGATATCGAAGTACGTTTTTTTGGAACTGCCATTTAAAAATGAAGAAGTTACTCATTGTTATAGTTGGATGTGAAAGACATCTATTGTTCTATTATTATTCTTATTCATTATCTATTTTTTCTCTAAATAATATAATATTCTCTTCATAAAAAAGAAATATAGATATGTCAAAGATCCATGAAAACTGGATCAAAAATGACTCGAAATAACAAAATATTCCGTAAAACCAAAAATTTTTGGTTTGGAACTATTAGTTCGCGTTGTTTATCTCTCAAAGTTATATCTTTAGAATCTGCATGTCATAGAAATCAAATCAAACTTAATAAAATAAAAAAAGAATCTAAAAGACCTTTATTTTCGGCATTCTATACTTGATTTACATGTAATAAAATACCAGGATTGTACTTTTGACTAATAAATTGATAGTCAAACTAGAAAAAAATACAACTAAATTCAATTTTAAAATTCGAATGAGACTAGTAATAAATCTGTTAAAAGATACGTGGTTTGATAAAAAAGGATCTTAGTCATTTTTGATCCTTTCTCGCTAAAAAGTTCATTTTAGTTCCATATTTTTATAAACTTTACTAATAAATTGTTTTGATTGAAATGGAAAACAATCAATCCCATAATGAATTAGTTAATTAATTGAAAATTAGTTAATGAATTGAAATTGAAATAAACTAACTAAAATCAAGAGTTTTTTTCATTAGACCGATGACCTTAGTTAATCTTATAATTCCTATCAGCATCAAATACTCTTTTTAGGCTAAATTTTTATCCTTGCTCTATGAATATAAATTTTGATTACGATAAATTATTCTATTTTTATTTTCCTATTATAAGTGTTCGTTTTTTTATATGTCACTTGGTCATATCATTTGACCAATTGTAACTTCTTTTTTGAATATTTGAACGGTTTTGAAAAGACTCAGAATAATTAATATTAATAAATACTAATATAAACTTCTTAAATCAGTTAGTGCATATCTTGATTTTTTATTGACTTTTTCGAAAGGTAAGATCCGGTGAATCGGAAACAATTAATTAAGAATAAAAAACTTTTTTTATGGAACAGACATATCAATATGCGTGGATAATACCTTTTCTTCCACTTCCAGTTCCTATGTTAATAGGGTTGGGACTTCTTCTTTTTCCGACGGCAACAAAAAGTCTTCGCCGTATGTGGGCTTTTCAGAGCGTTTTGTTGTTAAGTATAGTCATGATTTTTTCCATGAATCTTTCTATTCAGCAAATAAATAGTAGTTCTGTCTATCAATATGTATGGTCTTGGATTATTAATAATGATTTTTCGTTAGAATTCGGATACTTGATCGATCCACTTACTTCTATTATGTCAATACTAATCACTACTGTTGGAATTTTGGTTCTTATTTATAGTGATAATTATATGTCTCATGATCACGGGTATTTGAGATTTTTTGCTTATATGAGTTTTTTCAGTACTTCTATGTTGGGATTAGTTACTAGTTCAAATTTGATACAAATTTATATTTTTTGGGAATTAGTTGGAATGTGTTCGTATCTATTAATAGGATTTTGGTTCACACGACCTGTTGCAGCAAAGGCTTGTCAAAAAGCCTTTGTAACTAATCGTGTTGGCGATTTTGGTTTATTATTAGGCATTTTAGGGTTTTATTGGGTAACGGGGAGTTTCGAATTTCGTGATTTATTCCAAATATTCAATAACTTGATTTCTAATAATGAGGTCGATTTTTTATTTGTTACCTTGTGCGCTGTTCTTTTATTTGCCGGTGCGATTGCTAAATCTGCACAATTTCCTCTTCATGTATGGTTACCTGATGCGATGGAAGGGCCGACTCCTATTTCGGCCCTTATACATGCTGCTACGATGGTAGCAGCGGGCATTTTTCTTGTAGCCCGACTTATGCCTCTTTTCATAGTCATACCCCACATAATGAATTTTATCTCTTTGATAGGGATAATAACAGTTTTTTTAGGAGCTACTTTAGCTCTTGCTCAAAAAGATATTAAGAGGGGTTTAGCCTATTCCACAATGTCTCAATTGGGTTATATGATGTTAGCTTTAGGTATGGGGTCTTATCGCAGTGCTTTATTTCATTTGATTACTCATGCTTATTCTAAAGCATTATTGTTCTTAGGATCGGGATCCGTTATTCATTCAATGGAAACTCTTGTTGGGTATTGTCCAAAAAAAAGTCAGAATATGGTGCTTATGGGAGGTTTAACAAAACATGTACCAATTACAAAAAATTCTTTTTTATTAGGTACACTTTCTCTTTGCGGTATTCCACCCCTTGCTTGTTTTTGGTCCAAAGATGAAATTCTTAATGATAGTTGGTTGTATTCACCTATTTTTGCAATAATAGCTTGGTCTACGGCAGGATTAACGGCATTTTATATGTGTCGGATTTATTTACTTACTTTTGAAGGACATTTAAACGTTCATTTTCAAAATTACAGTGGAAAAAGGAATACCCCCTTATATTCAATTTCAATATCGCTATGGGGTAAAGAAGGTTCAAAAATAAGTAACAAAAACTTTCGTTTGGTAACTTTATTAAAAATGAATAAGAATGGACGTCCTTCTTTTTTTTCAAATAGAGTATATAAAATTGATGAGAATGTAAGAAATATGACTCCACCCTTTCTTTCTATTCCGAATTTTGGCAATACCAAGACTTCTTTGTATCCTTATGAATCGGATAATACGATGTTATTCCCAATACTTATATTAATTATATTTACTTTGTTCGTTGGATTCTTAGGAATTCCTTTAAATCAAGACGTGGATATATTAACAAAATGGTTAACCCCGTCTATAAATCTTTTACATAAAAATTCAAATAATTCAATAGATTGGTATGAATTTTGTAAAGATGCCTTTTTTTCAGTCAGTATAGCCTCTTTCGGAATATTTATAGCATTTTTTTTATATAAACCTCTTTATTCATCTTTTCAAAATTTGGACTTAATTAATTCATTTTTTAAAATGGGGCCTAGGAGAAATTTTTATGACAAAATAAAAAATGCTATATATGATTGGTCATATAATCGGGGGTACATAGATGCCTTTTATGGAACATTCTTTATTGTGGGGACGAGAAAATTCGCCGAATTCACTCATTTTTTTGATAGACGAATAATTGATGGAATTCCAAATGGAGTTGGTCTTATCAGTTTCTTTGTAGCAGAGGTTATTAAATCGGTAGGGGGGGGACGTATTTCTTCTTATCTGTTCTTTTATTTTTCTTATGTATCCATTTTTTTAGTAATTTACTACTTTTTGAATCTTTAAGTCTTTCTTTAAGTCTTTAAGAAAAATCCATTTCATGAATAAAATGTGACCAATTATCCAACCAACAAAACTACTTGTTACAAATAGCATCTTGCTGTTGCATCGAAACATAAAAATGTTGACTAATCTCGCTAACATTGAACTTGGTAAAATGAAATGATTGAATAATTGAAAAATGAGATTATTCAGGAATACACATTGAATGCTGAGATTACGCATTGAATTTCTGGTAGTAGATC